TATTAAATAAATATATATATATATATATATATATATTATAATATAATAATTATATAATTAATATTAATTATAAATAGTATAATAAATCTACCCTCTACTTATAAAGAGGGTAGATTTAATTATATATAATTTTAATAATTAATAAATATATATTATAATATAAATCATAACAATTATTTATAATTAAATATTTATATATATAATTTAATTATAAATAAATCAATCTTTTTTTTTAGTTTATATAAAAAAAAAAAGATTGAATATAATAGTATAGTTTATTTATTAATGTTTTTAAAATATTTATTAAAGTTATATTTATAGTAAATATTTTATAATTATAAATTATTTAGTTTATTATTAGGAAATTAAAATCATATTTATAATTATTTCAATTTTATTATTTAATTTATATTAATTTTAGTAATTTTAAAATAATAGTAATTTAATATTTTATAAGATTATTTAACTTACATTATTAAGGTTATAAAGTTGAGTTTTATTAGATAGGTTTTTCATGTGAATAATTTATACGGTTTTCTATACATTCTAATTTAGCTAATAGGTTAATTAACGATAAGTTATTCATACAATTAAATTTAGCTTTTTAGGTTGAAAATAATTGCATTTTTTATGATTTATAATGCTCCCCAACAGCATTGAAATTAACGATGCCCCCTAGTTGCTGTTTTCTGTTCCCGAAAATTTCGAAAATTGAATTTAAGTTTGATTAATTTTTATTTAGGTTATAAAATTGGATTAAGTTACAAAGGTTAATCTTGTAAATAATTTTACAGTTTTTCTATACATTTTCGTTCAGCTAATAGGTTAATTAACGATAAGTTTATCATACAATTAAATTTAGCTTTTTAAGCCGAGGATAATTGCATTTTTTATGATTTATAATGCTCCCCAACAGCATTGAAATTAACGATGCCCCCTAGTTGCTGTTTTCTGTTCCCGAAAATTTCGAAAATTGAATTTAAGTTTGATTTTTTCTTAAAAATTAATTACTTATGGGTATTATACGTTCTATTTTTAATTTTTTATTTTTTCAGTAATAAGTGTTTTAATATTGATATTTTCAATTAAGCTACATATTTATTTTAGAAAAATATTGTGCCAGCATTCGCGGTTACACAATATATAAAAATTAATTTTTTAAGTTTTAATTATTATATAATGAAGTTAAAATTTATCTACTTAAGTGAAATTTTTTTTTAAAAATATTCTTCTTTGTAAAATTTACTAAATCTCTTTTTAAACCAGGATTAGATACCCTGTTATTTTTTATTTAATATATAATACTTTAACATTATTAGTTATTTTCTATTAAATTTGAATAATTTGGCGGTAAATTTTTATTAGGGGAACCTGTCCTATAATTGATAAACCACGATAGGTTTTACTTAAATTTTATTTGTATACCTCTATATTTTAAGTATTTTTTAAAGAATATACTTTTTTTATTTTAATAATTTATATTAGGTCAAGGTGCAGTTATTTTTTAAGTAAGTGTGGGTTACTATAAATTTTTATATTTAGGATATTTAGATATAAATTTAAATTGAATTAGGATTTAATAGTAATTTAAAATAATTATTTTATTTGAATTTTTATTAAATTTATGCACATATTGCCCGTCACTCTCATTTTAGTTGAGATAAGTCGTAACAAAGTAATTGTACTGGAAAGTGTAATTAGAATCTCGAAATGTAGCTTATTTAAAGCTATTTATTTACATTAAATTGAAAATTTTTAATTCTTTTCGATTAGTTAAAAAATATATTTTTATAATTTTTTTTCGTATTTAGTATAAATAATTTTCTTGTTAATATTTCTGTAAAGGCTTTTATATTAAAGTTTTATCTATGTATTGTACCTTTTGTATCAGGGTTAATTTACTATATAAATTATTTTTATTTCCCGAAATTAAAGTATTTAATATAATTTAATTTTATCTGTGGCAAAATATTTTTGTAAATTTTATTAATAATTAAAAGTTAATTGACTTTTTTTATATCTGGTTACTTTAGATTAAATTTAATTTTAAATTATTTATTTTTGTTATTTTTTATTTTTAATTTTATTTTATTAGGGATAATCTTAATATGTTTATATAATAATAAAATATTTATTTGAATTAATTTTTAAATTTTATATTAAGTTTTTAATTAATTACTTTAAATTTTTCATATTTTTTTAAATTTATTTTTTTATAAAGTATATTTAATTATTTATAAATATTATTTACAATGATTAAATTAGTAAAGTATTAAATTATAATAATTGAACTCGACAAATATTTTTTCCAACTGTTTAACAAAAACATTTCCTTTAGATTTAAATTTAAAGGTAATTTCTGCCCTATGATTAATTAAATGGCTGCAGTATTCTGACTGTACAAAGGTAGCATAATAATTAGCCTTTTAATTGAAGGCTTGTATGAAGGAATTAATGAGATATAAATTATAATGATTTATAATTCTAAAATTTGATTTTTTAGTAAAAAAGCTAAAGTATTAATATGGGACGAAAAGACCCTAGAGAACTTTTATTAGATTATTAATTATTATTTTATTATAATAAGTTTTAATAATTTATTTTTTATTGGGGTGATAAATAAATTTTAAACTTTATTTTTTTAAATATCAATAAGATAATAATAATGATTCAATAGGTTGGTTTAAGTTTAAGTTACCTTAGGGATAACAGCGTAATTTGAATGGAGAGTTCTTATTTATATTCAAGTTTGCGACCTCGATGTTGAATTAAGATAAATTTTTGGAGCAGCATCTTTTTAATTAAGTCTGTTCGACTTTTAATTTCTTACATGATTTGAGTTCAAACCGGTGTAAGCCAGGTTGGTTTCTATCTTTATTTTAAGTGTTTATTTTAGTACGAAAGGACCAAATATACTATTTCTAGTTAATAATAAAAATTAATAAATTTAATTAGCTAGATTGGCAGATTTATGCATTAAATTTAGAATTTAATAAAATGATTTTTATCATATTTAGTAATTTTATTAATTACTAGTTTATTATTACTTTTAATAATTCTTGTAGCAGTTGGGTTTTTTACCTTATTAGAACGAAAAATTATAGGGTTTAGACATAATCGGAAGGGACCTAATAAAGTTGGTTATTTTGGTATTTTCCAACCTTTTAGAGATGGTATAAAATTATTTTTAAAAGAACAAATTTATCCTACTAATTCAAATTTTTTAATATATTTCGTTTGTCCTATTTTTAGACTTTTACAATCTTTATTTGTTTGAGCTTTATTTCCATTTTATGTTAATTGTTTAAATTTTAATTATGGTCTTTTATTTTTTTTATGCTGTTCAAGAGTTAGAGTTTATGGATTAATTATTTGTGGGTGATCTTCTAATAGAGTTTATTCACTATTAGGTTGTATTCGTAGTGTCTCCCAAGCTATTTCTTATGAAGTTTCTTTGTCTTTAATTTTGTTAGGTTATTTCTTTTTATGTGATAGTTATAGTTTAATTAGATTTAACATGACACAATCATTAAGTTGATTTATTTTTTTTTCTATCCCAATATTTTTTTGTTGGCTTTCGTGCTGTTTAGCAGAGACTAATCGAACTCCTTTTGATTTCTCTGAAGGAGAGAGAGAGTTAGTCTCTGGATTTAATATTGAGTACGGTAGAGGTGGGTTTGCATTTCTTTTTATTGCTGAATATGCAAGAATTATTTTTATAAGATTAATTACTTCATTGATTTTCTTAGGGGGTAATTTTTATTCTTTCTCGTTTTTTTTAAAGGTTATATTTATCTGTTTTTTCTTTGTTTGAATTCGGTGTACTTTACCTCGTTATCGTTATGATAAATTAATGTATATAGCTTGAAAATGTTATTTACCTCTTTCTTTAAATTATATTATTCTTTTTATTTTGATTAAGTTTATTATTTTTTATCATTTTTTTTAGCTTAAGTTAATAAGTTTAAACCTTTCTATTATTTTCAAAATAATTGCTTTAGTATAAGCTAAATAACTTTAATTAACTAGTTAATTTGTCTCATTGTTTAACTATAATAGGGTCTGTAATAAAATAAGAAAAATATAGAACTGTTAATATTGCACCAATATCAGTGTAAGGTAATTCTACAGGTCGTGCCCCGATTCATGTTAATAAAATTGTAGTAGTTAAAAAAATTCATAGATTTAATTGTGCTAATGGGTAGAATCTAATTCCTTTGAATTTTATTTTTATAGAAAAAGGTAGAATTAATAAGATTAAAATTGACGCAAACAATGCTATTACTCCTCCTAGTTTATTAGGAATTGAACGTAAAATTGCATATGCAAATAAAAAATATCATTCTGGTTGAATGTGCACTGGCGTCACTATTGGGTTTGCATTAATAAAGTTATCAGGGTCTGATAGTAAAAAAGGTTCACTAAAATTTAATACTAATAAGAATGATAATGCTATAGTAATTCCTACTAAGTCTTTAATAGAAAAATAAGGATGGAAAGGAATTTTATCTGAATTTGAGTTTAATCCAATAGGATTATTTGACCCTGTCATGTGTAAAAAAAAAATATGAATAATTACTATTATAGTAATAATGAATGGTAGTATAAAATGTAATCTAAAAAAACGATTTAGTGTTGCATTATCTACAGCGAACCCCCCTCAGATTCAATTTACTAATATTGTACCAATATAAGGAAATGCTGAAAGTAAATTAGTAATTACTGTTGCCCCCCAGAATGATATTTGTCCTCAAGGTAATACATACCCAAGGAAGGCTGTAGCCATAGTTAATAATATAATAATTACACCAGTAATTCATGTTTTTACAAATTTGTAAGATCCATAATAAATACCTCGTCCTGTGTGTAAATAAATACAAATAAAAAATATTGAAGCTCCATTAGAATGTACAGATCGTAATAATCATCCATAGTTTACATCTCGTATAATATGTCTTAAACTGTTAAAAGCAGTTTCAATTGTAGGTCTATAGTGTATAGATAATAGAATTCCTGTTACTAATTGAATTGCTAAGCATGATCCCAATAAAACTCCAAAATTTCATCATAGAGAAATATTAATAGGAGCTGGTAAGTCCACAATTGAGTAATTAAGAATTTTAAAAATTGGATTTTTTTTTCGTAAAGGCTTATTCATTTATTTATTATAGGATCGTAAGGGCCCATAGTGGTGTTTAACAATATTAGACACACATACTATTGTAATTAACAAGTATAACACTATTATAATAGTTATTATTATCGATTTTATGTTGTAAATTTTGATTAATGATAGATCATTATCATATGATAATTCTATTATTTGTGTTTCTTTAGGTTGATTTTCAATTAATATATCATCTGTTATTAATAGTAAAATTAAGATTATTAAGGTTAAATTTATTTTAATTTTGAATTTTTCATTTGATGCAATTCTTCTTATATATATAAAAATAATTAATAATCCTCCAATTATTATTAAAAATGTAATTATTGCGAATCAAGATGTAGATAAAATTGTATTGATTAATAAAATTATTATTATAGTTTGTGTTATTAATAGAATACCTAATGATATAGGATTTTTTATTAATGTAGCAGCAGATCTAATGATTAGTATAATTTTTATAATTATAAATTTAATGTCAGCATGTAGTTTATTTAAAATTTAAATTTTGGGGATTTAAGAAGTGTTATTCACTTTGCTGATGATTTAAGAGGTTACCTCAAATTTGATTTACAAAATCAATATTTTTATTAAATTATTAAAACTTATGATATTTAATTTGGTTTCCTTAATTTTTTTTTTTAGAATTGTAAGTCTAATTATTATTCGTAAACATATTCTTTTATGTCTTATTAGCTTAGAAATGGTAGTAATTAGTTTACTTTTACTTATTTTACTTTATTGTTCAATATTTAATTATTCTTTTTACATTTATTTATTTATAATGACTTTCTATGTTTGTGAAGGTGTAATTGGGTTAAGAGTTTTAGTTATAATAATTCGTTGCCATGGTAATGATTACCCAAATTCGTTAATTTTATGATAAAGTTGATTTTGTATTTATTGTTTATAATCCCTGGTTTATTTTTGCGTTTAAATGATTGTTGACTATTATTTCAGTTTAGTTTATTAATTTCTTTATTATTGTTTTGTTTTTATTATATTAATAGTTATTTTTCAGCTATTTCCTATTTTATAGGAATTGACTATTATTCTTATGGTTTAATTCTTTTAAGAATTTTAATTATTTCATTAATAGTTATTTCTAGAAATAGTATTAAAGATTTAAATAATAATTATTTATTTATATTAATATGTTTATTACTTTGCTTTATTCTTATTATGATTTTTTGTAGTTTGAACATGTTTATAATATATGTTTTTTTTGAATTAAGCCTAATTCCTTTAATAGTATTAATTTTTGGTTGGGGTTACCAAGTCGAGCGTTTAATTGCTGGTCTATATTTATTTTTTTACACATTATTTGCTTCTTTACCTCTATTTTGCATTTTAATTTATTTTTATATAAATAATATAACTTTATTTTTTGATTATGATTATTATATTCCTTATTCCTTTTTTATTCATCTGTTTATAGTTTTTGCTTTTTTAGTTAAGTTGCCAATATTTATAGTTCATTTTTGGCTACCAAAAGCTCATGTTCAAGCCCCTATTTCCGGTTCTATAATTTTAGCAGGCGTGTTATTAAAGATTGGTGGTTATGGTCTTCTTCGTATTATATTTTTAAATGAATTTTTATGTATTAATTATGGCTTTATCTGGTATTCTTTAAGAATGGTAGGTGGTATTTTAGTAAGTTTAATTTGTTTAATTCAGGGTGATGTAAAGTGTCTTATTGCTTATTCATCTGTTGCTCATATAAGTTTATGTATTATAGGTTTAATAAGTATATCTAAGTGAGGGGTTTTAGGTTCATATTTTATAATAATTTCTCATGGTTTATGTTCTTCAGGCTTATTTTGTTTAGCCAATATTTCATATGAACGTCTTTCTAGTCGTAGTTTTTTTTTTAATAAAGGTTTATTAAATTTTATACCTAGAATATGTATTATATGATTTATATTTAGAGTATTTAATATAGGTTGTCCTCCTAGTTTAAATTTTTTAAGTGAAGTATTTATTTTAAATAGAATATTATTCTTTTGAGCTAATTCTTTTTATTATTTTATTTTTGTTTCTTTCTTTTCAGCTTGTTTTAGATTTTATCTGTTTAGATTTACTCAGCATGGATCTGTAAATTTTCTTTTTAGATATAGTTCTGGGTACATCCGTGAATATTTACTTTTGTCTGTTCATTTAATTCCTTTAATTTTAATTTTATTAAGAATAAATTCACTTTTTTAATTTAAATAGTTTAAATAAAATAAAGATTTGTGGTGTCTTAGATGTTAATCTAACTTTAAATTTTGTTAAAATTAAATTATTATATATATTGGGGGTTTTTTTTATCTTTTTTGTCTTTACTATTTTTTTTTACTTTCTTAAACTTAATTTTAGTTGATTATTCTTATTTTCTTGAATGAAAGATCTTGGAAGTTAATTCCTTTAGAATTTATTATGTTATTTTACTTGATTGGATTAGAACTCTCTTTATTTCCGTAGTTTTAATTATTTCTTCTATAGTTGTTTTTTATAGAATAAATTATATAGGAGTTGGTACCTACAGAAGAAATCGTTTTTTATTTTTAGTTATTTTGTTTGTATTTAGAATATTTTTAATAATTATTAGTCCTAATTTAATCAGAATTTTGTTAGGTTGAGATGGTTTAGGGTTAGTTTCTTACTGTTTAGTAATTTATTTCAATTCAATGAAAAGTTATTTAGCTGGTCTAATTACTTGTTTAACTAATCGTTTAGGTGATATTGGCTTACTAATTTCTCTTGCTTGGATAGTTTCTTTTGGAAGTTGACATTTTATTTTTTATTTAGATTTTTTTTCTTCAACTTTGTTTTATATAATTATTGTTTCTTCTTTTACAAAAAGAGCACAGATTCCCTTTTCTTCTTGGTTACCAGCAGCAATAGCTGCTCCTACTCCTGTATCTGCTTTAGTCCATTCTTCAACTTTAGTAACTGCTGGAGTTTATTTATTAATTCGCTTTTTTAATTTTTCAGTTTATAATAATATGTTTTTTTTACTTTTAAGAATATTAACTATATTTATATCTTCTTTTTGTGCTAATTATGAATTTGATTTAAAGAAAATTATTGCTTTGTCTACTCTTAGTCAGTTAGGCTTGATAATAAGATCTTTGTTTTTAGGGTTTGTAAATTTATCTTTTTTTCATTTATTAACTCATGCTATATTTAAGTCTCTATTATTTTTATGTGCTGGCATTTTTATTTTTTATATAAATGATAATCAAGATATTCGTTTTATAGGTTCAGTTTGCAATTTTTTACCTTTTTGTACTTCTTGTTTTAATCTTTCTAATATAGCTTTATGTGGACTTCCTTTTTTGTCAGGGTTTTACTCTAAGGATTTAATTTTAGAAATAAGTTTAATAAATTCTATAGGAATTTTATTCAATTTAATTTTTTTTGTTAGATTAGGTTTAACTTGTTCTTATAGAATTCGTTTATTTTATTATAGAATAATTATGAATAGAAAGTTCAAATGTCATTTCTTTTTTTATGAAGAAAAGTTAATTATAAAGTTGAGAATTTTTATTCTTACTTTATTTTCTGTCATTTTTGGTTGTTTAATCTTATGAATTTTACTTGTTGATTTTATAATAATTTTATTACCTATTCATTTAAAATTAATACCTTTAATTTTTATTACTATAGGTTCTTGGGTAGGACTTCATTTAAGTGAATTTAAAACTTTTTTGTTTAGTCAAACTTTTTATTTTTTTACAAATATATGGTTTATATTTAGTTACTCTTTTTACTTGTATAAATACACTTATTCTTACAGACTTATATTAAAAATGAATCTTAATTGAGGGGAACTTTTTGGGGCTATGGGTATTTCTTACTACTTATTAAAGTTATCTAATCTTCTTCAGTTTTATTCTAATAATAGAATAAAAATTATGTTTTTATCTTTTGCGGTTTGATTACTCATTATTTTGTATTTTAGTAGCTTAAATAAAGAGTGTTATAGTGAAGTTATAAAGGTAAGTTTTACTTCTAAAATATTATCTATAGATTTCGATTAATCATTTTTTTAATGAAAATAAAATGTTTTTATAAACTACATAGATAAAAGGTAAACGGAATTTAACCGCTTTAGAAATTAGTTAGCAGCTATTTCTTTGACTTAACCTTTAATTGGAATTAAATTCAATTTTCTTATCAACAATAAGCTACCTCTATTTTGGTTTCAATTAAAACATGAGGTTGATACCTTAAATTTTAGGTCGAAACTAAATGTAAATTTTACTTCTATGTTATTAGGAAGACTCATTGAGCACCTTCTGAATGCAAATCAGATATTATAATTAAATACAACCCATTATTTAGTTCAATTTAATATCCCATTAATTCATTCATGGTAAAGACCTAAAATCAAAATAAAAATAAAAATAGTTGATGTTAATAATCATGCTGTTATTTGTGATCTTTTCAAAGTTAAAATTATTGGTAAAATAATAATAATTTCAATATCAAAAATTAAAAAAATTACTGCAATTAAAAAAAAATGAATTGAAAATGGTAGTCGTTTAAAAGTTATTGGGTTAAATCCGCATTCAAATGGTGATGATTTTTGTCTATCAGAAATTTGTTTTTTATTAATTATAACAATTAATAATGTGATAACCAAGTTAATAATTGAAACAACAATTAAAAATATTAAAACTATAATTATTACTTATTTTCTAATGAAACATTTAAGTTGGAAGCTTAATATACTTTTTATATTAAATAAGTTAATTTCCTCATCAGTAGATAGAAATATATAAGAATAATCAAACTACGTCTACAAAGTGTCAATACCAAGCAGATGCTTCAAATCCTACGTGATGCTTTTTAGATATATGAAGTTTCAACATACGGGATAAGGAAACTACAATAAATATAGTTCCAATAATCACATGTAATCCGTGGAAACCAGTAGCGACAAAAAAAGTAGATCCGTATACTGAGTCTGAGATACAAAAAGGTGATTCAATATATTCATATAATTGTAAGATTGAAAAATAAACCCCTAAAATTACAGTTAAGATAGTTCTCTGGATTATTTGTGTATAATTTTTATTTACTAAAGAATTATGTGCTCATGTAATTGTAATCCCAGATCTTAATAAAATCATTGTGTTTAATATTGGAACATTTATTGGGTTAAAAGGGGTAATCCCCTTAGGGGGTCAAATTAAACCAATTTCTATTGAAGGTGATAGTCTTCTATGGAAAAAAGCTCAAAAGAATGATAAAAAAAATAATACTTCTGATAAAATAAATAATAATATACCTATTTTTATCCCTAAAGTTACTTTAAAAGTATGTAATCCTTGAAATGTTGACTCTCGTGTTACATCTCGTCATCATTGAATTATAGTTAAAATAATAATAATAATTCTTAGTAAGAATAGATCTATTTTAATTTTGTGGAATCATATAATTATTCCTAATATTAAAGTTATTAATCCAATAGATCCTGTTAAAGGTCACGGTCTTTTATCAACTAAATGGAAAGGATGATTATTCATATTTAAATTTCTCTAGAGTATAATGTTCTCAGTGTTATAAACACATATGCTTGAATTGTTGATACTGCAAGTTCAAATAATATTAAAATTACAAAAATAATTATTGTTGAAACTATGATTATTATTGATGATCTTCCCCCCAATAGAGATATTAATAAATGACCAGCAATTATATTGGCGGTTAATCGTACTGCTAATGATCCTGGTCGAATTAAGTTTCTTACTGTTTCAATTAAAACTATAAATGGGGTTAATATAGTAGGAGTACCTAAAGGTACAAGATGAGTGAACATAGAATTAGGTTTATTAAATCAACCATAAATTATAAATGCTATTCATAAGGGTAATGCTATAGTTAGTGAGAAAATTAGATGGGATGAAGAAGTAAAAACGTAAGGGACAAGTCCTATTAAATTATTAATTAAAATTAATGAAAATAATCTTAGTATAATTAGTAAAATACCTTTATATGGTATAATTATTTTAATTTCGGTTTTTAATACTGATAGTATTATTTTAGAAATTATTATTGGCTTTCTTGGTGTTAACCAATATTTGTAAGGGAGTATAAAGCAAAAAATCATTGTTCTTATTCAATTTAATGATAAGTTTCCAGTACAAGGGTCAAATACAGAAAATAAATTAGTTATCATTTTCAGTTTATTTTTGTAAGATTTAAATTAATTTTAAAATCAATTTTTTTTTTGTAATCAAAGTATAATATTGATATAATTATAATAAATGATAAAATAAATATAATTATTAAGAATGTTCATCATATAGGGGATATTTGAGGCAAAAAGATTACTTATTAGTATTTTAAAGTTGACAACTTTATGTTTTAATTAAACTAAATCTTTCATTAAGAGTAATCGCTACTTTACTATAAAATGGTTTAAGAGACCAGTACTTGCTTTAAGTAACTTAATGAATAATTTTTCAATCAATTAAGGAATCTTTTCATATTAATTCTTTCTAGAACAATTGGTATGAATCTGTGATTTGCACCACAGATTTCAGAACACTGACCATAAAATAACCCTGGTCGTTTTATTAAAATATTACCTTGATTAATACGCCCAGGGGATGCGTCAACTTTCAACCCTAAACAAGGAATTGTTCAGGAGTGAATTACATCAGATGATGTTATCAAAATTCGTGTTTGTGTATTAAATGGTAAAACAACACGATTATCTGTTTCAAGCAGTCGAAATTCATTATTCTCTAAGTCTCTTGTAGGCTTTATATAAGAATCAAATTCAATCTTTTTAAAGTCTGAGTATTCATATGACCAAAATCACTGATGACCAATTGCTTTAATAGAAATGAGAGGTTTATTTGTTTCTTCAATTATATATAAAATTTTTAAAGATGGTAAAGCAATAAAAATTAAAAGAATAGCGGGTATAATTGTTCAAATTAATTCAATTAATTGACCCTCTAATAACATTCGATTAATAAATTTTCTTGTTATTAATCTAATTATTATATAAAGAACAGTAATAGTAATTATTACAATAATTATTATTGTGTGATCATGGAATATAATTAATTGTTCTATTACAGGTGAATTTGCGTCTTGTGTGTTTAAATTTGATCATGAAGCAATTTCTATAGAAATGGTAACATTTTTAAATGAATTTTAAGCTCATTGCATAATTATCTGCCACAATAGATTAATTTGTTAATAAAGGTAATTCTCTATATGAATGTTCTTCAGGTGGTATTTTTTGTAATCATTCAATTGATGAGATATTATTAATAGAAAATATTACTATTCGCTTTGAAATTAATCTTTCTCAAATAATGAATATTAATATTAAAATTCTGACAAATGAGATTAATCTTCCAATAGAAGATAGATTATTTCATGATAAATAAATGTCTGGGTAATCAGAGTATCGTCGGGGGAACCCTCTTAATCCTAAAAAATGTTGTGGGAAAAATGTTATATTAACCCCTACAAATATAAATAAGAATTGAATTTTAAGTCAAGTTGGGTTTAGTGTTAAACCAGTGAATAACGGAAATCAGTGGATAAACCCAGCAATAATAGCAAATACTGCACCTATAGATAATACATAGTGAAAGTGGGCAACTACATAATAAGTATCATGTAAAATAACATCAATTGATGAATTTGATAAAATAATACCGGTTAGCCCTCCTAAAGTAAACAAGAATACGAACCCATAAGATCACAACATTTGGATTCTTTTTTTAATAGGTACTCCATGTATTGTTGCTAACCAACTAAATACCTTAATACCTGTAGGTACTGCAATAATTATTGTTGCTGATGTAAAGTAAGCTCGAGTATCTACATCTATACCTACTGTAAATATGTGATGAGCTCACACTACAAACCCAAGTAACCCAATTGATATTATTGCATAAATTATTCCAATATAACCAAATGATTCATTTTTACCTCTTTCTTGGGTAATAATATGTGAAATTATTCCAAATCCTGGTAGAATTAAAATATAAACTTCAGGGTGCCCGAAAAATCAAAATAAATGTTGGTATAAAATAGGATCACCCCCTCCTGATGGGTCAAAGAATGAAGTGTTTAAATTTCGGTCTGTTAATAATATTGTAATTGCCCCAGCTAAAACTGGTAATGAGAGTAAAAGTAAAACAGCTGTAATTACAACAGATCAAACAAACAATGGGATTCGATCTAATGTTAATCTATTTGATCGTATATTAATTACTGTTGTAATAAAATTAACTGCCCCTAAAATTGATGAGATACCTGCTAAATGTAAAGAAAAAATTGCTAAATCAACTCTAGCCCCAGAATGTGCAACATTTCTAGATAGAGGTGGGTAAACTGTTCATCCTGTTCCTGCCCCAGTTTCTACTATCGATCTTAATATAAGAAGTGTTAAAGAAGGGGGTAAAAGTCAAAATCTTATGTTATTTATTCGAGGGAATGCTATATCAGGGGCTCCAATTATTAAAGGTAATAATCAATTACCAAACCCACCAATTATAATTGGTATTACTATAAAGAAAATTATAATGAATGCATGAGAAGTTACAATTACGTTGTATACTTGATCGTTAGTAATAAATGGGCCTGGTTGTGTTAACTCAATACGAATAATTATTCTTAATATTATTCCCACTAAACCTGATCAGATTCCAAAAATAAAATATATAGTTCCAATATCTTTATGATTAGTTGAGTATATTCATTTTATCATAACTAAGATGTCTGATTTAAGTAGTAAACTGTAAATTTATTTAAAGGTTTTACCTTCTTAGTAAAGATCTTATAGTTTAAAAAAAATTTAAAATTGCAAGTTTTAAGATGAGAATCTTCTAAGATTTACTTACAAAGTTTATTTAACTTTGAAGGTTAAAAGTTTAATATAACTTAAAATCTTAATTTATAACTTTTGTCATTAGAATTAATGGAGTTAAAGTAAAATTTACTATAATTACAATTAATGTAAATTTATTTGAATTTAATATCCACCATTTTGGTGTTATAGAGTAAAATATTAAAGTTAAGTAGACTATTCGTAAATAAAAAAATATAACAATTGTAGATAATAGAATAATTATTACTAAATTTACAATTATTAGCTTTCTTACAGCGAATTCAATAACCATTAATTTAATTGAAAATCCTAGCAAAGGGGGTATACCACCTATAGATAGAAGATTAATTCATAGGGTAAACTTGTTTACTAAGAAGTTTTCTCTAAAAATTAGTTGATTTACATACAAAGAGTTTGTTGAGGTTAGTACTCAAATTAACAACAAAAGTAGAGTGGAATATACAATTAAATAAATTATTCAGATAAAATTATTTTTGATAGCTAGAATAATAAGTCCTATATTGAAAATTGATGAATATGTAACTAATTTTTTAATAGCAGTTTGATTAAGACCTATAATAGACCCTACTAATATTGTAATGACAACAATTATTGATGTTGAGGCTTGAATAAATGACAAGATTATTAATGGTGGTACTTTAGAGATTGTAAGGATAATTAGTAAAGGTAAAGGCTGGATAGATTCAATTACTGAAATTAACCATGAGTGGAAAGGTGCTACTCCTATTTTTATTAAAATAGCAAATGTTATAAGTATATTATTTACTGTTAAATTTCTTAATATAGTTATTATACCAATAATTAAAAATCCAGATCTAATTCTTTGTACTAGGAAATATTTTATTATTGATTCCGAAGTGATAATAAGTTTTCTTTGGAGAATAGGAAGGAGCGTGACTAGAGATAACTCTAATCCAGCTCAAATAAATAATCAATTATTTGAACATAAGCAAATTATAACCCCAACAATTATAAAGCTTAAGAAAAATATTTTTGAAGAATTTATTTTTATTAAAAAGGGAAAGATTTTACTTTCATTCGCAGGGTATGAACCTAAAAGCTTTTGTTAGCTTACCTTTTTTTCACTCTTTGTAAATAGGTGTAATGATGCACAGAAAATTTTGATTTTTACGGACAAGTTTAATCCTTGAATTTACAATAAGGGTAAAGCATACATAATTTATCCTATCAAGATAACCCTTTATTCAGGCACCTTATT